TTTCCCATTACCAAGAACTTGTTTCAGTTGCATATCATAAGGAATTCGAAGAACTGCTTCAAATACAGTATCGGGAAGCACAGTTTGGGGAACTTCAATATCCACGGGCTTATTAGCTAAATGGCAATTGGCACATACAATTCGTCCGGTTGCTTCTCGTGGGTTTTCATAACCCTGCTGCGCAAAAATGGGATATGCATTTGAAATAGATGTCCGAGTTATTACGTATATCATGATCGATACAGAAATCGATCGAATCATCTGTTCCTTTACCCAAGAAAAAGTATTTCTATTTTCCATATCCAATCGCAGATCCCAGAATTTCTACAATAAATTAGATAGGTAGCTAAGCTAATCTAGTTCCCTATACACGAATCTGTTGTCATTCTACTGCAACAGTTGTACTGGAATGATGAATACCTTGAGCAGGTAGAAATAGAAAGAATTTTGCTAAAATGGAAAAGGGCTTTCTTTCTAAAGGAAGAAAGATGCTAATTTGATTAATATCAGGAAATCGAATGAGTTTATGCTTCACTAATTGAATGATAAATGACTACAAGCGAAGGAGATAGACGGTTTAAAGAAAAAAAGATCCAAAATTTAAAACATGTATCTAGAATCACTGGAAAACTACAAACAAAAATAGTGAAAATTAGCTCATTAGGAGCCCATCCAAGATCGTTGTAGACCCAACGAATTAGTAGTTCCCAACCGCGGGTGGAGTGAAATCCAACAAAAAAATCAGTAACTAAAAGAATCAAAAAAGCTTTTATTGAGTCATTTAAGTTATAGAAGAATTCCTGAACCCAAGAATTCAAAATGACAAGTTCCTCTTTACCCAGAAAAAAAGAACCACTTAGAATAGCCAAACAGATTATATTTGTCGAGAAATGCAAAATGATATGGAGATGATCCTCATTATCTATTTTGACCGATTGTATTATTTCCTTGTGTATTCCTATAGGAGGTTTTTGTACATGTGTCTTCGGTTTCTCTTTTATCATTTCGTCCAAGAGAAAAAGTTCTTCTAATTCTATGAATCTTTCTAGAACCTTTTTCTCTTGAATATCAGTTAAGAGAGTTTCAGATTGCCTGGTATTCCACCAATTCTTAATCCAAAGTTCCAGACATTTGTTAAAAGAGAAAGAGACTCCCCAGGGCAAAAGTACGATAAATACAAGATATAGGAAAGAAGGCAATGCTTTCTTTTTTTTCATTTTTGATCTGTAAATTGAGTTGTTAATGAATCTGCTTCATTCGCTGACTCTATTTCATTCGCTGACTCTATATGATATTTCTTTTTATTTGAAGCAAAAATTCTATAACAAGGTTTGAGACCTTGTATCTATTCCTCTTTTTTGTATACTAGTGGAATTTCATTGCATTGGGTTCTTTCTTAGATCTAGATGGAGTGGAATAGAGAAATAGAATAAAAAAAAAAAGCCCTTTCGGATGAAAATGGAAGAATATTATGCCATATATCTCACTTGGACAAAACAAATTAGAAGCAATTTTCTCTTATCCTCGTTTGTTCCTTTCTTTAGATAAATACTCAAAAATCTCCTTACAATAACGAATCCAATTCATTCAATTCATTTCAAAAAATTAAATCGGTATTCAAAATACTTCAATTGGTACGCGCAAGAAATAGGCCAATTCGGCAGCTTTTTGTTCAATTTCTCGTGGAGTAAAAAACTTCTCATCAGTACGAGTCAAGGGAATGACCCCCTGGCCCCGGATTTCCATATAAAGGATACGACGAGGATAAAGACCCTCTTTATCCTGAATTCTAATTGATTGGATATCCCGCATAAGGAATCGAAGGAAGACGCGACGTTTTATTCCAGGGAATCCCCAACGAAAAATGCACACTATTCCCTCTTTTCTATCGAATCGGTCATAACCACTGCCTACATTCCACAAAATAGTGCACCACAAGTAGGAGCTAATGAATAGGCCCGCGATTCCGTAGAAAGACATCACGACCCCCTGTGGAAAAAAAAGAATTTGTTGAGATGGAAGTACAGATATCATATTCTTACCAAGATAACTGGAAGCCCCAACCGATAAAAATCCTAGTGAACCTAGAAAAAGAATACAGGCCCAGAAAAAATTACCTCTTTTTCGAGAACCTTTTAGAAGTTCTATCCATATGTGTTCTGATCGCCAATTCATATTAGATATACTAAATCCAGCAGCGGTCGATTGAAATTGAGAGAATAAGCTAAATGATTTTGACTTTACTTTTTTTTGATTCAGAAATCGCCTTCAGTAACTAGTACTCCTGTGAAATAATTGGTTAGATACATTGACTTTCTATTCAAAAAATATCTGTTGATCCACTTAAAAAAAAATATCTGTTGATCCACTTAAAATAAAACTCGCTATACCCGGCTCCGCATATGCATGCATTTATGCTCGTAGCCTATATCCGCATCCATAGCCGTTTTTCATTTGTGTGTAGAAAGAGCCACATACCCTACCATATTATATTACTTACACTAAAAAATATCTGTATTATGATCCTGCGTGGAAATACATTGAGAAAATTCGGCCCCATCGGTTCTAGACAATCTTATTTTTCTGCACATAAAGAAATAAAGAAGCCATTGCAATTGCCGGAAATACTAAGCCTACTAAAGGCACGAAAATAGAAGGTAAGTTAAAATCCGTCATAGAATAGGTGTCTCAATTCAAATTTACTATTTCTATCTATTCGAAAAATATCTTAGGATTCTTATAATATAATTAAGTATATCTATTATAAGGAATATTGACTATTGTATTTTTTAGTTTGCAAAATAAAGATTTTTTATAGAATACTTTAGTATTCTATAAAAAAAAATGAATGGAATGGATAATAAGAAAATTGCAAAAAAGGAGATTAAAAAGATTTTCTTTTTCTTTTCCCGTCCTCATGGCCTTTCTATCCTTCTAATCGAACTTGAAATTGGATTCAAAAGAAAGCGATTGTGAAAATGAAATACCTCTTTCAGAATACCCTTTTTAAAAGGTCTCAGTACGACTTTTAGTCGAATGCGCCCATTTCAAATCCTAAATCAGTTTCGTCTACCTACTTCCACATGCAATACTTCTTCAACCACTCTCGGACCCCCACAAACGCAAGATGCGCGTCAGGTTTTGAAATAAGGATATCCCCCAACCCCAGTATACCGAAACTCGCTCTTATCCTATCCCACCGGTTGTAAGGATTCATACATAGGGCTTTTTAGTTGATTGATAGTGCCGTAAAGTTGAAGCTTTTTTAGACTTTTTTATTAAGCTGTAATTTCCTTCCTGCATACGTGCTCCTCTATCCTCTAGAAGCTCATACAATAATGCGCGGTAAAGGCGGAAAAATAGCATACTCAATCAAAATCAAAGGGCAAATTCTCTTACCTACTACAGATCTCATACTACCCCCTTAGACTTTTTAAGGCGATATACCACCCAAAGGGTATGAAAATGCCGGGTGGAGTTAGCTTTTCGACGAAAACCCGTCCCGTGCAGCGAAGTCCTGTTAGTAAGATAAGACCCCGCGCAAGACACAAGAATGGATTATAGAAGAATATTATTCTGAATACTCCTCCGGACGCGTATAGTAGCATTGCGATTCCTAATCTTTTTTCATTGATTCTTTCCCAATAAATAAAGCCCAATAAATAAAGACTTTTTCTGTAAATACTGCGTATTTGATTCCATTATCATATGATAATACTCTATTTGTATTTATTTATTGTATTATACCTTTATATATTCTAAATATATAGAATAGAGGAATCTCGATTTATCAAGTCTCATGATCGTATCAAGATCTATTTTTATTCGGCTCAATCTTTTTTTTAAGATTGAGCCGAGTTTAATTGCAATCAATTAGAAGAATAAAGAAGAATTACTGCATTTCGTAACTGCTTTTTTCTCTTTCTATTTTGCTTCTTTTTTATTTAGACCTTCTTTATATCTAGTTTTATCTACTTATCTAGTTTATCTACCGGCTCGAACTCAAATTTGATCGCCTTCCATATTTCACAAGCTGCGGCTAGTTCAGGACTCCATTTGCAAGCTGCTCGGATAATTTCATTACCTTCACGAGCAAGATCGCGCCCTTCGTTACGAGCTTGTACACAAGCTTCTGAAGCCACCCGATTAGCTACTGCACCAGGTGCATTTCCCCAAGGATGTCCTAAAGTTCCTCCACCAAATTGTAATACGGAATCATCTCCAAAGATTTCGGTCAGAGCTGGCATATGCCAAACATGAATACCCCCTGAAGCCACCGGTATAACACCTGGCATAGATACCCAGTCCTGAGTGAAAAAGATACCGCGAGCACGATCTTTTTCAATAAAATCATCGCGCAATAAATCAACAAAACCTAAAGTCATTTCGCGTTCCCCTTCTAACTTACCTACTACTGTACCGGCGTGGATATGATCTCCCCCAGACATACGCAATGCTTTAGCTAATACACGAAAATGCATACCATGATTTTTCTGTCTATCAATAACTGCATGCATTGCCCGGTGAATGTGAAGAAGTAGGCCATTGTCGCGGCAATAATGAGCCAAAGTAGTATTTGCGGTGAATCCCCCAGTTAAGTAGTCATGCATTACAATAGGAACCCCTAATTCCCTCGCAAATATAGCTCTCTTCATCATTTCTTCGCATGTACCTGCAGTCGCATTCAAGTAATGCCCCTTGATTTCACCGGTTTCGGCCTGTGATTTATAAATTGCTTCGGCACAAAAGACAAAACGGTCCCTCCAGCGCATAAATGGTTGTGAGTTTACGTTTTCATCATCTTTGGTAAAATCAAGTCCACCGCGTAGACACTCATAACACGCTCTACCGTAATTTTTTGCGGATAATCCCAATTTTGGTTTAATAGTACATCCCAAAAAAGGACGGCCATACTTGTTCAACTTATCCCTTTCAACTTGGATACCATGAGGGGGACCTTGGAAAGTTTTTGAATAAGTAGTGGGAATTCGCAGATCCTCCAGACGTAGAGCGCGTAGGGCTTTGAAACCAAATACGTTACCCACAATGGAAGTAAACATGTTAGTAACAGAACCCTCTTCAAATAGGTCTAATGGATAAGCTACATAAGCGATATATTGATTTTCCTCCCCAACAACGGGCTCGATGTGATAGCATCGCCCTTTGTAACGATCAAGACTGGTAAGTCCATCAGTCCAAACAGTTGTCCATGTACCAGTAGAAGATTCGGCAGCTACTGCAGCCCCTGCTTCTTCGGGCGGAACCCCGGGCTGAGGAGTTACTCGGAATGCTGCCAAGATATCAGTATCCTTGGTTTCATACTCCGGGGTGTAATAAGTCAATTTATAATCCTTAACACCAGCTTTAAATCCAACACTTGCTTTAGTTTCTGTTTGTGGTGACATAAGTCCCTCCCTACAACTCATGAATTAAGAATTCTCACAACGACAGGGTCTACTCGATATGGATTAGGCATAAATGAAACCTTTGCAAAAATCTTTTAAAACAAAAAGGGTATTCAATTAATATCAACTCATTAAAGAAAATGGAGGGCATGCTTAAGTTAATGAATATGTTTCATTCATATATAATGCGTACACCCTGTGTATGTTCTATCCTATAGGAATTCTACTATAGGAATTCGATAGGAATTGAGTTGTTGTTATGGTAAGTTAACATGGTTCGTTATTAAACCATGGATTTGATTCACCAAATCCATCATTATTGTATACTCTTTGATAGATATAGCGCAACCCAAATCAATCCCTAATCCTTATTTTACAAGTTCTTAATAGGCCCCTTTCTTATTTTGAATGTAAATACCTAAATACTAAGAAAATTCTCTGTTGACAGCAATCTATGCTTCACAGTAGTATATATTTTGTATATCGAAGTCCTAGATAGGAAAGTAGAGTAGGGACAGATCCTCCACAAAAGGCGAAATGTATATGAAAAAAAAGATTGATTGAACTTTCCAACGGACTCATTCCATGAGTAAACGATTGAATGGGATTCGCTTGGGCAACGAAATCAAGTCCTCGTCCCCCTTTCTCTCTTATTGAATTAATTTCTCTCTTATTGAATTAACTAATTCATTTCCTTTTGACTTTTGGATTTTTGGCTATTTTTTTGGATTTGATTTGGCATTATTCAACAAGAAAAAATTCGACAAATTCTTTTTTTTTTTTGAAAATTATGTGATAATTATGAGAACCAATCCTACTACTTCTCGTCCCGGGGTTTCCACAATTGAAGAAAAAAGCATAGGGCGTATCGATCAAATTATTGGACCCGTGCTGGATATCACTTTTCCCCCGGGCAAGTTACCTTATATTTATAACGCTTTGGTAGTCAAGAGTAGAGACACTGCCGGTAAGCAAATTAATGTGACTTGTGAGGTACAACAATTATTAGGAAATAATCGAGTTAGAGCTGTAGCTATGAGTGCTACAGACGGGTTGATGAGAGGATTGGAAGTGATTGACACGGGAGCTCCTCTCAGTGTTCCAGTCGGTGGAGCTACTCTCGGACGAATTTTCAACGTTCTTGGGGAACCTATTGACAATTTGGGTCCTGTAGATATTAATGCAACATTCCCTATTCATAGATCTGCGCCTGCCTTTATCGAGCTAGATACGAAATTATCCATCTTTGAAACAGGTATTAAGGTGGTCGATCTTTTAGCTCCTTATCGACGTGGAGGAAAAATAGGACTATTTGGGGGGGCTGGAGTAGGTAAAACAGTACTCATCATGGAATTAATCAACAACATTGCTAAAGCTCATGGAGGCGTATCCGTATTTGGCGGAGTAGGGGAACGGACTCGTGAAGGAAATGATCTTTATATGGAAATGAAGGAATCCGGAGTAATTAATGAAAAAAATTTTGAGGAATCAAAGGTAGCTCTAGTCTATGGTCAAATGAATGAACCGCCGGGAGCTCGTATGAGAGTTGGTTTAACTGCCCTAACTATGGCAGAATATTTCCGAGATGTTAATAAGCAAGACGTGCTTCTATTCATCGATAATATCTTTCGTTTTGTTCAAGCAGGATCGGAGGTATCCGCCTTATTAGGGAGAATGCCCTCCGCAGTGGGTTATCAACCTACTCTTAGTACAGAAATGGGTTCTTTGCAAGAAAGAATTGCTTCTACAAAAAAGGGATCCATAACTTCGATCCAAGCAGTTTATGTACCTGCGGACGATTTGACCGACCCTGCTCCTGCCACAACATTTGCACATTTGGATGCTACTACCGTACTTTCCAGAGGATTAGCTTCCAAGGGTATTTATCCAGCAGTAGATCCTTTAGATTCAACCTCAACTATGTTACAGCCTCGGATCGTTGGCAACGAACATTATGAAACTGCGCAAAGAGTTAAGGAAACTTTACAACGTTACAAAGAACTTCAGGACATTATCGCAATTCTTGGGTTGGATGAATTATCAGAGGAGGATCGTTTAACTGTAGCAAGAGCACGAAAAATTGAACGTTTCTTATCACAACCGTTCTTTGTGGCAGAAGTTTTTACCGGTTCTGCAGGAAAGTATGTTGGTCTTGCAGAAACAATTAGGGGATTTCAACTAATCCTTTCCGGAGAATTAGACGGCCTACCCGAACAAGCTTTTTATTTGGTGGGTAACATCGATGAAGCTAGCACGAAAGCTATAAACTTAGAAGAGGAGAACAAATTGAAGAAATGAAATTAAATCTTTATGTACTAACTCCTAAGCGAATTATTTGGGATTGTGAAGTGAAAGAAATCATTTTATCTACTAATAGTGGCCAAATTGGCGTATTACCAAACCACGCCCCCATTAACACAGCTGTAGATATGGGTCCTTTGAGAATACGCCTCCTCAACGACCAATGGTTAACGGCGGTTCTGTGGAGCGGTTTTGCGAGAATAGTTAATAATGAGATCATCATTTTAGGAAATGATGCGGAACTGGGTAGTGACATTGATCCGGAAGAAGCTCAACAGGCACTTGAAATAGCCGAAGCTAACTTGAGTAGAGCTGAGGGTACGAAAGAGTTGGTTGAAGCGAAGCTAGCTCTCAGACGAGCTAGGATACGAGTCGAGGCTATCAATTGGATTCCCCCATCCAATTGAATACAATCCAATGGTTTAGTTGATACAAAGAAAAAGGGAAGAGGGGTAGAAAAAGTTATTAGATAGCGAAGCGAAGTAAGTCCAATGCTATCTAGTAATTTTTCTACCTACCTACCTACTATTGGATTTGAACCAATGACTCCCGCCGTATGAAAGCAATACTCTAACCACTGAGTTAAGTAGGCAATTTATCACCACAAAGGAAGACCCATTACTTCGATCGATTATAGATCGAATCCTTTTTATAAGCAATACTGCTCCGTTATTGGTATGTTATATAGTAAACAGATCAAAGGGATATTCTCTGGCATTAGAGAATATTCATCTTGACAAGAAATTATCTATATGTTAAGATATCTCTGACAAGGGCTATAGCTCAGTTCGGTAGAGCAACTCGCTTACACGTGCGCCAATGCTTTTCAAGGGAGCTTATTATGCAATGAACATAATTGATCTTATTGCAAAATCAATGTCTTACTTCATGGATTCGAGAGAATAGGAGAACAGTAGCCTGACAAACAGTCGGTTCAGTCCGATTCAGGTGCCAATTCAGGTGCCTAATCAAATAGAACCCTTATCGATTTGCTAGTTGATAAGGTAAATATCCAGCCCACTAAATGCTAGGCGTAATGAGGATAAGGGCCTCCAAAAAACTTCTTTTCGTTCTATGAACTTTAAGGTGTATGAAGTCTCATAGTCAACTCTTGCAGCGGAACGATAGAGACTCCATTTCACTTAGGTTGATTTAATTTAGGCCGGAGGCAGACCTAAGTCAAGGTAATCCTCCTTTGAAACACTTTGGTATTGCTCCTAGATAGATCATAATACAAATAATCAATCAGAGCACAGGGAGCCATCTCATTATCTTTCCGTAAAGAAAAACTATGGTGGACTAACTGATCTTTACATCAGTTGATGAAAGAGCCCAATGCAAAAAAATGCATGTTGGGTCTTTGAAACAGTTCGAATCATTTTGATAATAATCCGTTTGATCTGTTTTACCGAGAAGGTCTACGGTTCGAATCCGTATAGCCCTAATATGTCCTTTTTTTAGATTTTAGGATAGAGATCCTATGTTTCCTTTAGTATAGTTTTCATTTCCTCATTAGTACTTGTTTATAGACTGGACGGTCGCTTGCGCCATAGAATAGAGATAAAAGCATTACCACAGGCTCATTCATCGAAAATCTTAGAGACAGGAAAAGAAAAACGAATTTCTATCAAATCAATAGAAGGAAGGATCCCTTACCTGATTTGAATTCCATCCTCCTTCAAATAGGATATGCTCTAAGTCCCTAGATTTCCCTATAATAACTGCAATGATTTTCTCCATCTTGCGAATTCCTACTTTGTTTGAAGTATATTATTTTGCTTATATATACATTATCTAAATCGATCTACTTTAAATAAAATAGAAAAATGGAAATCAAATCCAAAAATAAAGAAAGAGTAAATAAGAAAACAGAATATTCTGTCTCATAGTTCTGAAATAGAGTTCTTTATTTTTTTTTTATAGTATTACTCCTCATTAGGCTGCATACGTTAGTCATCCTATCTTAATTAGGTTCTAATTATAAATAGAATGGAAATCAAAAAGAAAGGGAGTCGGGATTCCATTGGATGAATCTTTAAAGAAGACAGGGCACAGAGGAAACAAAGGCTAAACTAAGTGCTTTGGTTTGAGCAAAACAGATTCTTGTTTCACCGAGGAAAAGAGAGAAGTTCTAGATAAATTGACAACGCTGACTTGAATTGACTAATTTAGTTCCGCCTATTCCACATTAATGGGAGTACATTTATGTTTCTGCTTCACGAATATGATATTTTTTGGACATTTCTAATAATAGCAAGCCTTATTCCTATTTTTGCATTTTGGATTTCAGGACT